ATTAATTTGTAGAATAGATACTCATACAAATTAATCATGTGTCAGGAACCAGATTTGAACTGGTGACACGAGGATTTTCAGTCCTCTGCTCTACCAACTGAGCTATCCCGACCATTTCCGGTGCATCATCCTTATTTTAATAGATTTTAATAGATGACTTGGTTCTATGTCAATTAAAAATACGAAAAAAGGTATTCCAAAGTCTTATCCAAGCCCTGGAATTTCTTGGATCTTCAAAAAGAAGACTTTGGAAGTTTCAGTACAGTAGACAAATGATATGTATTGTTAATTATTCAAAGTGGAAATGGGGATTCCTTGCTCAAGGATGTTCATTTGTACGTGTATCATATATATCACAAGTCTTGTGATAAAAAAAAAATTTCCATTCTGATCCGTTTGTGAAAGAGTAAAATGAATGAGAAACATAACAAATTGTGAATCGATAACGAAAGGATAAATAATTAGAGAGGTAAACGGGACTTTTTAGGTTTTTGGGGATAGAGGGACTTGAACCCTCACGATTTTTAAAGTCGACGGATTTTCCTCTTACTATAAATTTCATTTTTGTCAGTATTGACATGTAGAATGGGACTCTATCTTTATTCTATTCTCGTCTGATTAATTAGTTCTTCAAAAGATCTATCAGACTATGATGGAGTGAATGATTTGATCAATGAATAGTTGATTCTTTTTTCGACTTGGAGATTGGAATCGATTCACAACAATCTGTATTTTTTTTTCATATATCATTTATAAATATATATATATATAAAATACAGATTCGGGTCGTCATTAATCATTTGAAATAGTATTTCAGTACGTATACGTATGTATATAGGTTTATCTTTCATCCTTTCTGGAGTTTCGATCGAAGGATTCCTTTACTAACGCAACGCAGTTAACTCCATTTGTTAGAACAGCTTCCATTGAGTCTCTGCACCTACCCTTTTTGTTCTCGCTTTCGAAACCTTTATTTGTTTTCGGAAAACAGGATTTGGCTCAGGATTGCCCATTTTAAATTCCAGGGTTTCTCTGAATTTGAAAGTTTTCACTTGGTAGGTTTCCATACCAAGGCTCAATCCAATTAAGTCCGTAGCGTCTACCAATTTCGCCATATCCCCCCTTTCCTTTAAGATTAGTATCTCATTATGATGTCCTTCCCTTTTTTCTTTCATCTTTCACTTGTATTATGCTAGAACCATTGAATTCATTAGATACCGATTGCTCTATCGAAAAGTGTTTCCTCCTATTTGATTTCTTGTCTATTATCTTTCATCTCTATCGAAGACCCATATTTGGTCCAATCAAAAATGATTCTATCATTTCTGTATCTGCAATTCAATATAGATAGATATATACACATATCTAGTGGCCCCTCTTTATATTATTTTTATCATACAATTTTGAATACTTGAACGGTCGATTCTTCTTTTTTTTTTCGTTTTAGCTTCTACCTTTCAGAATGAAAACAGAGAAATGCTTCATTATGTATTATGATCTGAATTGCATTTATTTGGATTCACCTTTCTCTTTCATTTTTCTTTATTTCTTTATTCTAGTCTTATCCTTTCTTTAGGGCCGATCTTCTATAACATAACTAAAAATGACTTTATTTTATTAATTATATTAATTCTTTATTTTATTATTATTATATATCATTCGAAATATATTAACTAACTATATGAATTATTATTCAAATTATTTCATTTTAATTTGAATATAGATTCAATCTAGAATTAATATCAATAGAATAGCCATTAAAGAATAGCCATTAACTAATCATTCCATAACCATAAAAAAATGATTATTTATCATAAAATTTCGAATTCATTTCTTAGAATTTATTAGATAGTTCTAATTATTTCAAATTCGAAATATAAGAAATGGAAATGAAAATATTGAAATATTTTATTACATTACATAATTTTGATTTTCTATTTTATATTTCAATATTTTCATTTGAATAGAATAAGAATAGTAAAAAATAAATAATAGTATAGAATTAAATAAATAATAGTATAGAATTGAATCAGTCAAGTATATACAAATATAGAATTGAATTACTAAAAAAAAAATAGTAAATAAATAAAAAAACTAAAAATAATAAAATAAAAAATAATCAAAATAAATAATAAGAATTTCAAATGTCATTTGAATAAAAAAAAATTGACTATCTAATTGAGATTAAGATATTAATTATTGATAAACATCTATTTGATAAATAGATCGAAATTTTCTATCGTTATATTCTATTAATCGTTATATTCTATTAACTGTTCTTTTTTAGCTATTCATATTAATTATGAATAGCTAAAAAAGAACAGTTAATAGCTAAGTGAAGATCCGAGTAATTTACTAAATTCCTTTCCTATGCATGTACAATTTCTGTTATGTGAGCCCGCTTAGCTCAGAGGTTAGAGCATCGCATTTGTAATGCGATGGTCATCGGTTCGATTCCGATAGCCGGCTTTTCTCTATTTGTTTGATTTTTTAGATATTT